AATCACTACCCCCTTTTTTGTATTTCCTTAATTGATTTCCTTAATTGAATTTCGGTTGATTAGGACGAAGTTCCTTAAAAACCTCTGCCTTCTTTAAAATATCCTGAACAGTTTCTGTAGGTTGAGCACCTTTTTCAAGGAAATATAAAATAGCAGGAACATTTAAATAAGTTTGATTCTTTATCGGATCATAAAAACCCACTTTCTGAAGATCTTTTCCTTCTCTTCGGGATCGAACATCAATTGCAACGATTCGATAGACGGCTCATTGGGATAGATGTAGATGAACAACACCCCCCCTAGAAACGTATAGGAAGCTTTCTCCTCGTACGGCTCGAGAAAAATGATTGATTCGAAGTTTTGTCTCTGTATGGAATTCTATCTAAGAAATGACAACTGGATCCATAAAATGATCAAAGCAATTAAAGATGTAAGTCTTTTTTTCTTCGTTCTTCCTTAAAATGAAAAAGAACCCATTCGTACTCTCATAACTCAAGTTGGATAATTTGCAAACAGTTCAAAGGAAAATCTTTCGGCAATTTCATTTATTGAGCGGTCTTTCCTCCTTTTTTGTTTGTCTCGTTTAAAATCGGATTCTTCAGTCTGATCCAGTTATTAAGACAATTTAAAAGGTGTTTCCTTGTTCTGGGATCCTTTAGTTTTATTTTAAATCATTGGGTTTAGACATTACTTCGGTGCTTTTTAATCCTTTCAAAATGGCAGCAACATACCCTTTTTGCGATTTCTATGAAAGAATCCTACAAGATGATGGATTCCCTCGTGAAACACTTTGGATCGAAAAAGTTTGATCAATTCCAATAAATTTTTTAATTTGAAACTTGCTCGAATTGGATTCTTTCGATTTCCATACCTAAGATATATTTACGAAGTTGTTTCAATTTTTTTATTGATTGGCATTAACCCTAGACCCTTGCCCCGAGAAAGAAATTAATACTTTCTACTCGAGCTCCATCATGGACTATTTACATTCCAAGACAACAAAAAACGAGGGGTTCTAGTGAAACAGAACCAATGATGTCGAGCTAAGAGCACCTTCATTCCTACAAAAAATGGTGGATGTACAAATCCACAACGGATCGTGTCCTTCAAGTCGCACGTTGCTTTCTACCACATCGTTTCAAACGAAGTTTTACCATAACATTCCTCTAAGAACCGGTATGGAATTGATTCAATTATGGAATCATGAATAGTCATTGGTTGGGCTGATGTATAAACACCATAATCTATAGTATTTTCTATATCTTCTATATCTATATAGTATATAGATATAAATAATACTATAGATATAGGTGGATAAAGATTTTTCTGAAGAAGTCTTAGTAAGACCCCATCGCTAATATTAATTTGTCTAACATTATAATATTAATTAATAAATATATCTAATAAATAATTTTTTTATATAAATAATTAAATAAATAAGACGAATAAACGAATTCTTTTTGATTCTGCATCTTCACGTGACTTAATAGGAAAGAAAGATTCAGCTTCTAAGGAATGATTCAAACTCTTTCTCTTTCGAAATTTCGAATAAATTTCGAAAGTTCCCCTTTCGACATCATTATTCCAAGAAAATTTGATAGTTAAAAAAAACTTTTGATCATCTTAGGAAAAAAGATAAGTCTTTTTTTTCATCTGATTGATAAAATCCAAAGAATGGGGAGGGTTTCGTATCTATCAATTCAATCAAATAGACTGAGCAATTGTTATCGTTTATAGATATTGAAATGAACGCCCTCTCATTACTGATTAACTCCTATCTACCCCATTCTATGGGACTGATGCAGCATAAATCAAAAGAAGGCGGTGTCCTAGTCTTTTTAATTTTTACGAAATGCGAGCTGTCTAGGCACAAAGCCAAACAAGTCCAGATTAAGTACAGTTTTTGCTCCTTTTTTCTATTTTAGCCTACCTCATTGATTAAGAATTAAGAGACTTAGTGAATTTAATTAGTACCAAAAACCCCCTCTTGGCGAAAAGTCAAGAAATCTACAAAAAAGAAAATTGAATCTAATTAGGCTAATTTAGGGGGTAGAGAATACGAGATAGGGAATATGGATTCTTTCGCATCTCGATTCAGTTTTTGAAAAAAAAAAACGATTGATCGAAGAAAAAAATCAGAAACAACAATCACATTCCAGCTAACATTTCGATTTTAAACAGAACATTGTTAAAAAAGCAATCTATATTGTCAGAGAATATATATGTTCTGGGACGGAAGGATTCGAACCTCCGAATAGCGGGACCAAAACCCGTTGCCTTACCACTTGGCCACGCCCCATTTAGATTTCTATGCGATACTAATACAGTATATTGCTGGTTTTGTTTGTTTGTCAACTCTAGCCCAAATATCTATAGAATAGATTAGATTGGTATTCGGATTTTTCTATGTTTTTGGTATGTGTAGATATAGAATTCAACTTAATTTATTGATCATTACATATAATTCAATTAAGATATTGTATGAAAATATGATTTTTTC